GGCTCCATTAAGTCCCGTATCGGTTAGAGAACTAATTCCTATAATTATGAAACCCATATGAGAGACAGAGGAATAGGCTATTCTTTTTTTTAAATTACGTTGGCCAAGAGATGTTGAAGCTGCATAGATTATTTGTATTGTACCTATTATCATCAACCAAGGAGAAAATATAGAATGGGCATGAGGTAATAATTCCATATTGATTCGAATTAATCCATACGCTCCCATTTTTAATAAGATTCCGGCTAGAAGCATACAAGTACTGTAATGTGCTTCTCCATGGGTATCTGGTAACCATGTGTGTAGGGGGATAATGGGCGATTTGACAGCAAAAGCAATAAAAAATCCAATATAGAAGATTATTTCTAAAACCACAGGATATGACTGATTAACTGATGTTTCAAAATTTAATGTTGGTTCATTAGAACCATATAAAGCAATACCCAAAACTCCCATTAAGAGAAAAACGGAACCCCCGGCCGTGTACAAAATAAACTTTGTAGCTGAGTACAGACGTTTCTTTCCTCCCCACATGGCTAGAAGTAGATAAACAGGAATTAATTCTAACTCCCACATGATGAAAAAAAGTAAAAGGTCCCGAGACGAAAATGATCCAATTTGACCACTGTACATTGCTAACATGAGAAAATGGAATAATCTAGAATCTCGAGTAACTGGCCAAGCCGCTAAAGTCGCTAAAGTAGTGATAAATCCTGTTAATAAAATGGGTCCTATAGAAAGTCCATCTATTCCTAATCTCCAATGGAAATCAAAAAAATCTATCCATTTATAATCCTCTACTAGTTGTATTAATGGATCATCCGATTGGAAATGATAACAAAATGCATAAGTTGTTAGAAGGAGTTCTAAAATACATATACATATGGTATACCACCGAATTACCCTATTTCCTTTATGGGGAAGAAAGACAATTAAAGAACCCGCAAATATCGGAAAAACGACAATTATTGTTAACCAAGGAAAATAATTCGTAGTAAAGACAAGATACACTTGGACCAAAAAAACCCGTGCTCAAAATATTTTGATTTTCGAGCACAGGTTTGTCGGTAAAAAAATTAAATGGATTCAAGTAGAGTTTTCTCGAACGTATCAATAAGCTAGACCCATACTGCGAGTTGTTTCATGCCATAAATAAACTCGGACACTCAAGAAATCTGTTGGACAGGCGGATTCACATCTCTTACAACCAACACAGTCCTCTGTTCGTGGAGCAGAAGCAATTTGTTTAGCCTTACAACCGTCCCAAGGTATCATTTCTAATACATCGGTGGGGCAGGCTCGGACACATTGAGTACATCCTATACACGTATCATAAATCTTTACTGAATGTGACATTGGGTCTATACGTTTTTGAATGTTATAAATTTTCGATCTAGTAAACTTAGAAACGAATCATATATTTAGATACCAGATGAATCAATGAGTTATCATAATTTTCTAATCAACCCCTTTCTGGATTGGTTTATGAGATATGAGAGAGGCCAAAATACTTTGATTTCTTATGTTTTGCAAACAAGATCATACCTTACGTAGTAAACATGCTAATTAAAATAGATTTATCAATATTAGAATCTAGATGATTAATATTAATTATTCAACAAATTTGATTGGTTGATACGCGTTGATTTTCTGTTACGGTAAATTGATGAAACAATAGCCAGTCCAATGGCTGCTTCAGCGGCTGCAATAGCTATAACAAAAATTGAGAAAATGTCTCCTTTTAATTGACGATTATCAAAAAAATCAGAAAATGTTACAAAATTTATATTAACCGCATTTAATATAAGTTCAAGACACATAAGGGCTCTAACCATATTTCGACTTGTGATCAATCCATAGATACCGATAGAAAATAAATAGGCACTCAAAACAAGTACATGTTCGAGAATCATTAAACAACTCCTTATCAATCTCTACTCCTTTCAATATGAACAACAATTCAACTAATTTAATTGACTAGTATATAACAAGTATGGAACAAAGAAATATATTGGTACTAGATTGACCTAAAGTCTTTCTATTTATCCAGCTAGAATTCAAATAGAATTGAAGGAAAATGAATGTGATAAGACAGAACAAAATTTTATTTTAATTTCTAGTTTTGTTTTAATAGAAATTTTTTATTCACGAGCTACAGCAATTGCACCTATTAAAGCAACTAAAAGGATTATTGAAATAAGTTCAAATGGGAGAAAAAAATCTGTTGATAAATGAATTCCAATTTGTTGACTATTACTTAGAAAATCTTGCTCTATAATCTGGTTTGATCTTGTAGTCCAAATAATCCCGTACCATGACGTATCTGAAATAGTAGTAATTAGTGAAATAAAAAGAGTTATACAAACTATCGAAGTAATTCCATCTCCTACGGTCCAAAGATGAAAATCCTTGTAATATTCTGAGCCATTCATGAACATCACAGCAAAAATGATTAAAACATTTATAGCTCCTACGTAAATAAGTAGCTGCGCAGCAGCTACAAAATAGGAGTTAGATAGAATATAGAATAACGATGTACAAACAAGAACCAATCCCAAGGAAAAGGCCGAATAAATTGGATTGGGAAGTAATACCACTCCTAGACCCCCTAATATAAGACCCGATCCTAGAAAGACTACAAGAAAATCATGTATTGGTTCAGATAAATCCATTTTTTATAAAAAATCAAAAACGAATAATTTCATGACTTTATTGACCTGACCAGGAAAAAGCAGTTTTTCTATTTTTTATGATACTTTGAAATTGTTAATTGAATGAAATTCTAATGGGTATGAATTGACGTAGATTCTTTTATTTTATTGGACCACTATACATTCTTTATTCGTCGAAAGAGTATTTTTAACCTATCTATTTTTGATATCATTTATCTACTTTGAAACCATTACTATTATAATATAGAATATTGAAATCGGTTTTGTTTTCAATCTAAATTAAGCTAGGAGGCTCATTAAGCAACCACTAGTTTGAATTGCCCAAGCAAAAATCTCATTGTTTTAGATCCGAACTAATCCTTCGTAATTCGTAATTTTTTTGAATCGAATTAAGGGTTTATTCATTGTTTATTTGAGGTAAATTCGAAATTGTTCGAATTGTGTAATCATCAATTACTGACATTGGTAAGCGACCCAAAGCGATTTGATTATAATTCAATTCGTGACGATCATAAGTAGAAAGTTCATATTCTTCGGTCATTGATAAACAATTTGTTGGGCAATACTCAACGCAATTACCACAAAATATACAGATTCCAAAATCAATACTGTAATTAAGCAATCGTTTCTTTCGAATATCGGTTTCCAACTTCCAATCAACAACGGGTAAATCTATAGGACATACACGCACACATACTTCACAAGCAATGCATTTATCAAATTCAAAGTGTATTCGGCCTCGGAAACGTTCCGATGTGATCAATTTTTCGTAGGGATATTGAATAGTTACAGGTAAACGATTTGCGTGGGACAGGGTAATCATGAAACCTTGGCCGATGTATCTGGCGGCTCGTATTGTTTGTTGACCATAATTTATGAATTCAGTTATCATAGGGAGCATATGTTGAATATCTATAAAAAAGATTTTATGCTTGTTTCTTTCTCTTGTTTGAGACAAGTCGTGAATCTAGGATATTGTGGTCTTTTACAGTGAAAGAAGTTGGGACGAGGTTGTCAATAATAGATTACCTAGAGAAATCGGTAAAAGAAATTTCCACCCAAGATTTAATAGTTGGTCCATTCTCAGCCTCGGTAAAGTCCATCTTGTTGCAATAGGAATGAACAAAAACAAATAAGTTTTGGCTAATGTGATAAAGATACCAATTAGTGTTCCAAAGACTTTACCCCTTTTATTTATGCCAAATAACTCAGGAACAAATATGTACGGAATAGAAAGATTCCAACCTCCCAAGTAAAGAACTGTTACAAATAATGAAGAAACTAGTAGATTCAGATATGAAGCAATGTAAAATAAACCAAATTTGATACCTGAATATTCGGTTTGATACCCTGCTACTAATTCTTCTTCTGCTTCTGGTAAATCAAAAGGTAATCTTTCACACTCGGCGAGAGAAGAAATTAGAAAAACGATAAACCCGATGGGTTGACGCCACAAATTCCACCCCCAAAAACCATATTTTGACTGCGCTTCCACTATATCAACTGTACTTGAACTGTTAGATAATCATAGTCGATGATAACATCACTGTGCCCATCGCTATTACAGAACCGTACGTGAGATTTTCACCTCATACGGCTCCTCAGAGGTCACAAATAAATCTAAGGGACCCTTTCCTATTCTTTATCTTGATATGTTTGTCAGATAGAGTCAAAATCTATCCTAGGGTCCCAAATTAGACCAATGGAATTCTGTCTGCTATATTTAAAACTAATAAATAAGTGCTTCTGAATTTATCTCATCTTTTAAGAATTTTAATTTTTCTTCGTTGATTAATAACCCTATCATTAAATAAAATAAAAAAATGTGCTTTAGAGCAATATCATATAGACATTTCAACCTCGAATTTTCAATTACGAAAAAAATTAGAGAGTCCATTAGTTCATGAATCATGACAAAAATTTTATCTCTCTAAATAAAAATTAAAATTGAATTATAGGAAAGAATAAAAACAAAAAAAAAGGAAACAAAAAAGGACATCCCTCCTTTTTGCTTTTGCAATTATATTCTTTTCTTTCTATTTCGATTTATTTTATTTCATTCCTATTCTCCTTTCTTAGAAAAAGGGCCTTTAACCAAAGTAAAAGATTACTTCGTTCTTGATAGTTATTTACTTACTCAGTGGATAGGAACATACTCTGGATCAGAATCATGGGGAGTACTTCTTGATCATTTCTACGAATGTAAAGCCCCAATTTGAATTCCTTTTATGTACAGAAATATCCTCTTGGATAACTTACATAATCTCAATTACTAATCCTTTGTGTATCTTAGTCTTCCTAACCATCCACTCATTTTGTCTTTCAAAAAAACCCTACCGTTGTAGAAATCCATCTAGGGTAATAGACAGTAAAAACTCCATACAGTTGATCTTTTGAACCCGCTTCAAGCTATCATGACAATTCACGAATCTTGGGGTAAACAATCTCTATTGCTTATGTTTACTTTTTTCACCATTTGATTCTTGTACATAGGAAATGAGACTCAACCTTTTTACTGCAAATTTAGAAGCCGTTTTCTTTCACTCATATAACTATCTGGTTTAGTTCATCAACTCAAATGCTGAAGAAAAATAAAAATATATATAGTCAATCAAATCTTTTTATCCTTGTTTCTAGAAAGAAAAGAATTTGGAGAAATTTTAGGTCTTACCGAATCGCACGTAGAGATATTGATAACACACATAGAGCTAATGGTATTTCATAACTAATTGATTGAGCAGCTGCCCGTAGACCACCTAAAAAGGAATATTTATTATTTGATCCATACCCCGACATAAGAAGTCCAACGGGAGCAATACTTGAAATGGCAATCCATAAAAAAACACCAATACTAAGATCGGCTAGAACAAGGTGATCACCAAAAGGAATTACTGAATAACTTAAAAAGATAGATATTACTGCTATGGATGGTCCGATACTGAATAAACGAGTATCTCCTGTAGATGGAATAAGGTTCTCTTTCAAAAGTAGTTTTGTCCCATCTGCTAGAGCTTGAAGAATTCCTAAAGGGCCGGCATATTCAGGTCCGATACGTTGTTGTATTCCTGCAGATATTTCTCTTTCTAACCAAACAATTACTAGTACACCTATTGTGATTCCTAATACAAGAGTCAAAATAGGGACAAGCATCCATATGATCCCATAGACTTCTTTTAAGGATTCCAATTTGGAAAAAGAATTGATAGCCTCTATTTCTGTTGTATCAATTATCATTTCAACGATCAACTTCTCCCATAATGATATCTATGCTACCTAGTATTGTCATAATATCAGCCAATTTCATTCTTTTAACTAACTGAGGAAGAATTTGCAAATTGATAAAACCTGGCGGGCGAATTTTCCATCTCCAAGGAAAAACGCTCTGATCGCCTATCATAAAAATTCCCAATTCTCCTTTTGGGGCTTCAACTCTCACATAAAGTTCTTGTTTCGACAATTCAAAAGTTGGAGAAGGTTTTTTACTAATAAACCGATATTCAAAATCATTCCATTCAGGATCTTTTAATCTGTCAAAACGTCGGATTTCTAAATTTTCGTAAGGCCCTCCTGGAATTCCTTCCAGAGCCTGTTGAATAATCTTTATGGATTCTGTCATTTCACTGATTCGTACTAAATAACGAGCTAATGAATCCCCTTCTCGTTGCCATTGAACCTGCCAATCAAATTCGTCGTAAGACTCATAATGATCAACTTTACGAAGATCCCATTCTATTCCGGAAGCTCGTAGCATTGGTCCCGATAAACCCCAATTTAATGCCTCGTCTCTCCCAATAATGCCTACGCCTTCAACTCGTTCTAAAAAAATAGGATTCCGGGTAATAAGTTTTTGATACTCAGCAACCCCTGTTAAAAAATAATCGCAAAAATCCAAACATTTATCTATCCAGCCATAGGGTAGATCGGCAGCCACTCCTCCAATACGAAAATAATTATGCATCATTCGCATACCGGTTGCAGCTTCGAATAGGTCATATATTAATTCCCTTTCTCGAAAAATATAGAAGAAAGGGGTCTGCGCACCAATATCCGCCATAAAAGGCCCGAGCCATAACAAATGAGAAGCTATCCGACTCAACTCCAACATAATGACTCTGATATAACTAGCCCTTTTAGGTACTTGAATATTGCCTAATTGTTCGGGTCCATTTATGGTTATTGCTTCTGTGAACATAGTAGCTAAATAATCCCAACGTGTTACATAAGGCAAATATTGTATAATTGTTCGGTTTTCCGCAATTTTCTCCATCCCTCTATGTAAATAACCCAATATTGGTTCGCAGTCGACAACATCTTCACCATCTAGAGTAACGATGAGTCGAAGAACACCGTGCATTGATGGGTGCTGAGGCCCCATATTGACTATCATGAGGTCTTTTCTTGTAGTTGGTGCAGTCATAAGTTTTTTAACGATTCATTCTTCCATGAATTACTGAAAGTTAAAAGAAGTTCATCAAAATTTAATCGAAACATATAAGTGAAAATGAAATAACTCTTCAAATTAATTTAATCAAATTAACGCGTTTTTGTCTCTCGAATGTCCAACTGATTAATTAATTCTTTATAACGTACTCTATTTTTTTTTGACAAATAAGCTAGCAGCCGTTGACGTTTTCCCAAAATTTTCTTCAAACCTCTCTGAGATAAATAGTCTTTTTTGTGCAATTCTAAATGTGAAGTAAGTCTCCGTATCTTATTGGTGAAATTGAATACTTGAAATTCAACAGATCCTTTCTTTTCTTCTTGAGAAATAACTGAAATGACAGAATTTTTTACCATAAATGAATTTCCCCTTTCTTTATTTTACAGATATGGATTTTTTTTTTCGAATTTTATTGATCAGTAATAATAATGGCAGTAATTTGAACGTGGTATATAGACTAAATTTCTTTATGAACCTCTAATTTTATCAATTCCAGTAAATGAATCAAATTTAAAATTTGATTCAGATAGGAATCCAAAAGGGTGGTAGGTACGTTTTTTTCATTCACAAAAGCGAATACTTGAAACCTAAAATCCTAAAATGAAGAAGATTCTGTTGATTCATTTCTAGATCTAATCGATACCTTATTTTATTGATTTAGTATCGTCTACTCGAATTAGATTCGAATGGGATGTAAAACAAGGTATGTGTGCATTTGTTGGCTTTCAGATACTCTATACGAGACAGGGTATATAGTACTATCAATTAATTTTCAATCGTGGATACATATGTATCCTTAAGATACTGAAACGGCTACCATTATTGGTATCAAACCAATAACGATTCATACAAGCTAAATCTTCTAATCGATAATTAGGCCAAAGAAAGAACTTAAATTTAATTAATTCATTTTTATCTTTATAAAGGGGTTTCCTTTCAGCCAAAAATTGACTCCAGTTTTTTACATTGGTTTCGTTGCAAAATACTGAATTTCTATCGACGACATTCCAATTCAAAGAATTAAAAAAACTTCGAATTCTCAATTCTCTACGACGTCTAGACCATAAAATATTTTCAGGAACAAGCAAATCAAAATTATTTTTATCAACATATCTTTGTTCTCGGTATCTTTGATTAGTTTGTTGTTTACTTTTATGAACCAATGAAATACCTATGGTTTGATACATAATAAATTGTCCATTATTTTTTACAGACAACCGAATAGGTTCGATAATCAATACCCCCTTCTTCATCAAGTCTGTAAGAGGTAAATTTGCCTGAATCAGCATTATATCCAAACTCATTTCTCTTCTTTGAATTGACGATATAGTAATTTTGGTTGGATTTATCAGTCGAAGCAGGAGACAATATACCTTGATATTTTCGATCATTCTTTGATTCAAAGCATCGGTCCATCTCAATTGAAAAAGCAAATAACGTTTCAAGAACAAATCTAGTTCTGCTTCCGTGTTGCTTTTGTATTGTTTTTTATTTTTACCCTTTTTTGTGTCTGATTCCACGTAATCTTTTTCAAGATCGTTTTGATGTTTTGAGAAACCAGGGCCCAGATTTCCTTTGTTTTCTATATCTGATCCACGCTCTCTTTGACTTGCGGGTTCTTTTGCTTCTTGAATTCGATTCTTCATTTTTTGATTTGATGGTAGAAAAAAGTTTTGTTTTTGGTTTTTATTTTGACTAACATTTTCATTTGTATTCAAATTTAAAAGAAGGAATTTGCTTGGTATAATCCACGGTTTTATTTTATAGACATTATAAAGTAGTACAAATTCTGGGAAGAACCAAAATTCCAGATTCAATATGGGACGATTAAATATTTTTTCATTCATTCCCATCCAATCAAAAAATACTTTTTTAGAATTTTTTTGAGTTTTTTCTGGATTTTGATGAGTTGTAAGATAAAAAACCCCCTTTTTATCAATTATTTGATAATTATTAATACCAATTTTAGTATTTGTATTACTGTTGGTATCGATCTTAACCCAGGCCTCAATATCTCCTTTTTGTCTAAGAGAAAAATGGATAATTTTCCAATCAAAATATTTTCTATCGAAATTTCTTTCTATATCTATAATATTGCCCTTTCTTAGATAATTATTGATATGAAGATTGCCGGGCATATCAACAAAGTTGTGTTTGGACGGGTTGGAATTATACGCAATTTCTAAGTTCTTCTTTACTTGAACGGGTAATCTAGAAATAAAAGAAATAAATGAGTCACTTTTGTTTTCATAATTAATCGATTTATATGCTAAAAGATCATATCTATAACATTTTTTAAAATTCTCTTTTTGGTTTGATAATGAATAGAGTTCCGAATCATTTTCTTTTTTGTAATGAATTAATTGGTCTTTTTCATATGAATTCCATTTGTTTAAGTTTCTATTTTTATTTTGAGCCATACAACTTTGATTAACCCTAGTTCGCCATTTTTTTGGCATTAATCTAGACCATCTAATCTGAGATAAATCGTATTGATAATGCCGTCTTAACCAGTTTTTCCATTGATTGATTCTATAACTCTGAAGTTTATTATGTTTTAATTCCGAATGAAATATTCCTAGTGTTCTAAAATAGTCCTTTATTTTAGTCTTAAGGAAACAAGACGTTGTGTTATATTGAAGAACAGATCTAAATTTAGACAAATTAAGAACTTGGGTTTGTGATATTTTGTAAAATACATATGCTTGTGACAAGTAGGATAAATCACAAAAAATATGTGAATTTTTATTACTAATATTATAAAGTGACTTTTTTATAGTCGAAAGAAACATAAAGTTAATTTTATTATTATTATTAATTTTTTCTCGATTTATTTCATTATTGGAAATGGATTTCTCAATCAATTTGTTTGTTGATTCAAAAAAGA